GGGATATTTTAAGAAATGAACATCCTTATTAGTATTGGGGTTCGGGGAAAGAATAGGAAAGGCGATTTCACTATATTTTTGACCAGGAACAGGACCTATTACAAGAATATTTTTCTGAGTGGGGCGGTAGCTCTGAAAAGGAAGATTGCCTATCTTTTCTTTCATCTCGGGCGAAATACGATCAGGAGGGGCTAATTCAAACCCCTCGGGTAAAATAAGAACAGCTCCCACATTTAAAGCCCCTTTTTTACCATTAGCGAGAACTTGTTTCAGTTGCATATCATAAGGAATTCGAACAACTGCTTCAAATACAGTATCAGGAAGTACCGTTTGTGGAACCTCAATATCCACAGGCTTATTGGCTAAATGGCAATTCGCACATACAATACGCCCAGTCGCTTCTCGCGGATTTTCATAACCTTGCTGCGCAAAAATGGGATATGCATTTGAAACGGATGCATGAGTTATTATAGATAGCATTAGCGATACGGAAATGGATCGAGTAATCTCTTCCTTTATCCAAGAAAGGGTCTTTCTAGTTTGCATGGGCCTGGTCCAATAATGGATCTATTTATTTCTTCAATAAAATTAGGTGGGTTACTAGTCTAGTAGAGTTTCCTACCTACGATTCTGTTATTTTATTTACCAGAGTAGTTTACTGGAATATAGGACCCCAGAGGGGTAGAAGGGGTAAATACGGCTTTGTGTACAAAGCAATAAGGATAGGAATTGTATCGTCGGATCAGATCTTTTTTCAGTCAGCGTTAACCATTGAATCATAAAGCACTAGAAGTGACGGGGATAGACAGTTTAAATAATAGAAGGCCCAATAGTTAAAAACGGTATGTAAAAGGACTGGACAAAGGCAAATAAGAAGAGATCTAATTTGATCGTTATCGTTATGAATAAATCGAAAGGCGGAGCTAATTAGGAATTCCCAACCACTGATCGAATGTAATCCGAACAAAAAATCAGTTAATAAAAGAAGACAAAAGGCTTTTGTTGTGTCACTTAAATTATAGAAGGATTCTTTAATCCAAGAGTTAAGAATAACAAGTTCTTCATTACCCAGAATAGAACAAACACTTAGAATAACGAAAGAGATTAGATTTGTCGAAAAGTGCAAAATTGTATGGATACGATCATCATTGTACATATTCATCAATTGGATTGTTTCTTTGTGGATTCCTATACGACACTTTTGTAGATCTAGTTTGGGGCATTCCTTTATCATTTCGTCCAAGAGAAGGAGTTCCTCTAATTCTATGAATTTTTTTAGAACACTTTTTTTTTGAATATCATTCAGAAAAGTTTCGGATTGACTGATATTCAACCAATTAGTAACCCAAGATTCTAGAATTTTATTAAATGAGAGAGAGATCCACCAGGGTAAAAAGACTATAGATGCAAGATATAGAAAGGGAGTGGGTTTTTTTTTTTTTTTCATTTTTTCATCATGAATTTGTTAATGAATGCTTATTTTGAAGAAACTTCAATTAGGTTATGCTATAGAAAAAACGATTTCTAAAGAGCATCCATACGTTTCTTCCCTGCTGCCGAAAGGATGTCTTCTATTTCTTCGGTTCAGTTATTTTAAAATACTTCCATTGGGACACGCAAGAAATAGGCTAATTCAGCAGCCTTTTTCTCAATTTCGCGTGGAGTCCAATTCTCGGCAGTACGGGTTAAGGGAATGGCCCCCTGACCTCTTATTTCCATATAAAGGATACGACGAGCATAAAAACCCTCTCTAGCTTCTATTCTGATGGACTGAATATCTTTCATAAGGAATCGTAGGAAGATACGACGGTTTCTTCCGGGGAATCCCCAACGAAAGATACACACTATTCCTTCTTTTCTATCGAATCGATCATAACCACTACCTACATTCCATGAAATTGTGCACCACAAATAAGAGCTTATAAAGAGACCCGCGATTCCATAGAAAGACATCACGACCCCTTGGGGAAAAAAAAGAATTTGCTGAGACGGAAATAAAGATATCAAATTTCTGCCAAGATAACTGGAAGTTCCAACCAATAAGAATGCGAATGAACCTAAAAAAAGGATAAAAGCCCAGAGAAAATTACTTGTTTTTCGAGACCCCGCTATAAGTTCTAGCCATAGATTTTCAGATCGACAACTCATACTAGACCCGGTTTCCTTTTTTTATTGTAAAAATAACCTAAATCAATATCCATTTCATTTTCCTTTTTACTTTGTTAATTGAACAAAGTAAAAAAAACTAAAATTCATTTAACGATATAGCATCTTTGCACATGCACAAGACAGACTTCTGCCATTTCTCTTCGAGGAAAGCCACATCTTATATTTTATTCTAATAAATAGAATAGATCTTTTATCTAATTCTTGAATTGAAAAAAAAAATCGAAAAGATTTTGCTCGATCGGATCTACAAAATCTTGTTTTTTTGAACATGAAGAAATAAAGAAGCCATTGCAAATGCCGGAAATACTAGGCCTACTAAAGGCACTAAAATGGAGGGTAAGTTATTGAGAGTTGTCATAGAATGGGCTGACTCGATTTCCTATTTTTACCTAACTATTTTGACCTAATATTTGTCCCTATTATTGTATTGTTCTATTTTTTATGTTAGAAAGGTATCTTAATCTTAGAAGAATTCTAATGCGTATTTCATATAGAATTCTACTAAGGATAATTAAGTGGGTATGTATAATAAGTGCAAGGAATGTAGAACGAAATAAAAGAACTTATTCAGATTTCTAAATGAGATAGATGTATACTAATCTACTTTCATTTTGATTCTCATTATTATTCTTTTTCTTTTTTTTTTTTTCTTTTATTATTCTTCTCTTGTTCTTGTCTTCTCATTTTCATTTAAGAAATTCATTTCTTATTAAGAAAGAGTTTCTTTCAAATTCCCGATAAATCTTCTAGAATCTAATTCAACAACAAAGATTCTTAATAAAAAGAATGAGGATTCTCGCCACTTGAAAGATATAGAAGGACGTTTGAATTATAAATTCAAAAATTCTATATGGATAATTCTATCCAGATACGCAAGACAAAGAGCATGAAATTCTCTTTGCCTTGCTTCATTTCTCCGAAGGTCGCTTTCTCTTGTTAATAGATGTTAAAGGCTCTAACTTACTCGATTTTTTATTGGATCGCGTACCTTGAACAATCAAGTAAAGACTTGATTGTTCATTGCATTTTGATTCAAAGGAAAAAAAGCGTGCAACTCAAATAAGTGGGTAAAAACACCCTTTAAGAGGGTACGCGGTACGATTTTATCGAGTACGCCCGCTTCGAATAGGGGTTCAGCCTCTTGTGAACCTTCGGGTACTAGCACCTTCAATGTTTCCTCAATTACTCTTTTACCTGCAAATGCAATGGTTGCATTGGGTTCGCCAATAATGAGATCGCCCAACATACCAAAACTAGCAACCACCCCACCAGTAGTCGGAGATGCAAGGAGTGCTAAGTAGAGTAATTTTATCTTTTTATTTGCCTCTTTGCGAAAATAATGCAAAGTGCCAGATATTTTAGCCATTTGCATCAAGCTATAACTTCCTTCTTGCATGCGCGCCCCCCCGGAAGCACACACTAGAATCAGAGGTAAAACTGCATTGCTAGCAGATTCGACTAAACGGGCAATTCTCTCACCTACTACGGATCCCATACTACCCCCCATAAACCAAAACTCCATAGCCCCAAAAACTAAAGGAATAGCGTTTAGCTGACCTTTGCCTGTTTGAATAGCTTCAGACAATCCCGTGTCTTTTGTATAATCAAAGACACGGTCTTGATAAGGGTCATCTTCTTCTACATCTACATTTTCCAAGGCTTCTTGCTCCTCTTTATACTTCTCTAGACCTAGATACTCAATATTTTTCTTCTCGTCTTCGTCCTGTTTTTCTGATTTTTGGGCTGTACTTTCCCAAAGCCCTGATTCTGTAGAATTGGCCTTGTGCTCTGAAGAGTCTTCAGGTTTGTGCTCTGAAAAATCGTGCTCTGAAGAGTCTTCAGATTTGTACTCTGAAAAGTCTTCAGATTTGTATTCTGAAGAGTCTTCAGATTTAGACTCTGAAGAGTCTTCAGATTTGTGCTCTGAAAAGTCGTGCTCTGAAGAGTCTTCAGATTTAGACTCTGAAGAGTCTTCAGATTTGTGCTCTGAAAAATCGTGCTCTGAAGAGTCTTCAGATTTAGACTCTGAAGAGTCTTCAGATTTGTGCTCTGAAAAATCGTGCTCTGAAGAGTCTTCAGATTTGTACTCTGAAAAGTCTTCAGATTTGTATTCTGAAGAGTCTTCAGATTTGTGCTCTGAAAAGTCGTGCTCTGAAGAGTCTTCAGATTTAGACTCTGAAGAGTCTTCAGATTTGTGCTCTGAAAAGTCTTCAGATTTGTATTCTGAAGAGTCTTCAGATTTGTGCTCTGAAAAGTCGTGCTCTGAAGAGTCTTCAGATTTAGACTCTGAAGAGTCTTCAGATTTGTGCTCTGAAAAATCGTGCTCTGAAGAGTCTTCAGATTTGTGCTCTGAAAAGTCGTGCTCTGAAGAGTCTTCGGGTTTGTGCTCTTCAGATTTGTATTCTGAAGAGTCGTAGTAAGAAAAATAAAACGTCAGCCGGTTCAGGTTCCGGCACAAAGACTCCCGCCTAGACCTACCAAATACCCGATCCACTAGCAGATTTTCTTCATGCCAGATGTTGCGCAGAAATTGTACAAAACAGAAAAGAACTGAACAATCTACCAGCCTCCTTTCCTCTAGACCGTCCTTGGTGATCGTAACCGAAATCCGCCTTGAGTGCCATTTTCTAACTTGCTCGTGAAACTCCGTATTCTGCCTTGAGTACCATTTTCTAAACGCCTCGTGAAACACTATACACGTCTGTGTATCTGGATTGAAATTGGGATCACCGCTTAACAACTTAAGCTTGTACTTAAGGCTATTCCAATTATGGTACCCACACTTATGGGTAGATTCAGCTGGTGAATACGAACTCGAAGCGGACCCCCGCGCACACTTATGGGTAGATTCAGCTGGTGAATACGAACTCGAAGCGGACCCCCGCGCACACTTATGGGTAGATTCAGCTGGTGAATACGAACTCGAAGCGGACCCCCACGCACACCTATGTCCAGATTCCGCTGCTGAATACGAACCCGAAGCGTATCTCCACGCACGTCTATGCCGATATTTGTCGGCTGAATCCGAATCCCAATCGGAATGCTGGTACCTACATTGATCTTCTGAATCCGGGGGCCTTTCCTCGTTCCCATCCCATCTCTCGGGGTCCTTGGCCTTCTCCACGCCAGATGAAAAACATTCCTTATTAGCAACCTCGTTTTGTACAGATTGCCAGTATTTCTCTTGAAAAAGAACTTCATCTGAATCCCACTCAATGGGATCTACGCAGGTCAAGCCTTGATGCATAGGATAAAAAGTATTCGAATCCAACAGAAAGTCAATTCTGTCAGAACTATTTACTTTGAGATGAGAGTCGCATTGGTTACAAATGTTCATATCTGACTTTAAATGTTGCCTAAAATGCAACGCCTCGCAACTCTCGCACAGAGTCCACAAATGCGCGTATGAAGGTTCCTCATACGGAACCACTCTATTCTCCTCAATCGGTTCCTCTCTATTTTCATCAATCGGAACCTCTCTATTCTCCTCATACGGAACCACTCTATTCTCCTCAATCGGTTCCTCTCTATTTTCATCAATCGGAACCTCTCTATTCTCCTCATACGGAACCACTCTATTCTCCTCAATCGGTTCCTCTCTATTCTCCTCAATCGGTTCCTCTCTATTCTCCTCAATCGGTTCCTCTCTATTTTCATCAATCGGAACCTCTCTATTCTCCTCATACGGAACCACTCTATTCTCCTCAATCGGTTCCTCTCTATTCTCCTCAATCGGAATCTCAAGTTTAATACGACTAATAATAAGACTAAGTGCTTTTTCCAGTACTGGGGGTGTGTTATTCCCCATATTCACAATTGAGTTCTTCATAAGTATAAGTCCTTTTTTAAAATAAAGGAATGTTAGTGAAACACTCGGTATACCGAGCTTCGAGATCCATGAACATTTAGTCAAATCTAGATTAATTGGCTTGGGGGTAAAGGTTCGGAAATTTTCAATTGAAAATCTCCTAACAAACCGAGAGCTCATAAACGGAATATCGAACGAGTTATTTTATTATCAAGTGCGAAGTCTAAATTAAACTTCGCAAAAAAAAAACAAGTTTCAATATCCGGGGCCCGGATCACTATTCAGTATAGTGAATATAGATCCTTTTGTCAACTTGCAAATCAAAGGGGAAACATACCAGTTGAATGAATACCTGCCGCCGCGTCACTGTTCAGTATAGTGAAGATAGAAGTTTTTGTCAACCTACAAGCCCAAATCTTTGCTTTTCAAAATTGTCAATATAAAAATACATAGAACAGTTGGCCCTACTATCCCTAACTAAAAGGATGTCATCAACGAAAAGAGGCAATTCCCAATGTTCCTGACGTCGACTAAAGGATTCGCATTACTGGAACTCGAACCCTTCTCTTTCTATTCCTTTTATTATTCATATATTTTCTATTTTGGACTTCAGTCCGATTATCCGTTGCATCTGCATTTTGCATAGGACTAAGAAAACTACCCCTTGATTTAGTTAGCTCACCCTTGTACTCTAATTATCTGTTAGACAAGATCTAATTTAAGCACGCTTGTTCCCCGGAGTTTCTTTTGCCTATGTTAGATGAAACGACAATAGCGAGAGAGTGTCAATTTGAAACATCGTTCAAATAGAAAGATTGGATTTCCTATCAAACTGGGTATATAAATCCAATCACTAGGATTATGAACTCATTTCACTATTAAACCGAATAAGAAGTGGGAAAGAATCCCTTTTGCGAGAACCCGAGTCACTCTATATATATATGACCCCCCTTTCAATCCTAAAGCTTTCAATCCTAAAAAAGGGGTTGCCCCATGTTGTGTCAAATTGTCATCGCAAAAAAAGACAAGATTTGTTTCCACTCTCTAATATGATATGAATCACTTTTTTCGTCAAATCTCTATTATTAATAGAATAAGTTTCTATTGCAACACAAAACGAAAAGGACGTCCTCGTCCTAGAGGAGGAGTAGAAGAAGTTGTGATACTTAGCTCGATCCATGGGCCGAAACTACCGGATCTCAAAAATGTCCTAATCCTCAAATTCATTAAGAGGAATTGAGGATCCAAGAGAATAATAGAAAGCCTTGAGTTTTTGAGTCTTCTCTTCTATTTTGTATGTAAGATCTTCTATATCTAGCTAAGTATCTATAAAAAAAAAAGAGAAGTTATATATCTAATTGGTATTCGGCTCAATCCTTTTAGTAAAAGATTGGGCCGAGCTTAGTTTAATTGCAGCAATTCAATTACAATTAAGAGAATGAAGGGTAATTACTGGATTACAAAGTATCCATTGCTTCAAACTCAAATTTGATCTCCTTCCATACTTCACAAGCAGCACTTAG